AGGATTGGTGGATCCTTTTCTATCCCGTTGTTTCGGACCATAGATCGAGCCAAGGGTCACAACTTCTTCTACTCATCCTGTATATTGTCCTTTTCATTCCGTGTTGCATTAGAAACTTATTATTATACGAGATTATACGAAAATGAATCCTTCCCAGGAGGGAACAAATATTTATCTTTTCGATGAGAGTTTGTACACAACATGGGAGAAACCTATCTTCTATTTATAATAATTGAAGAAAAGGTTCCATCATATATAGTGAATTGATACTCCCGATTCCCACAAAATCATCTCTTTCGTTCAATAGTTACTCGTTATTAGTTAATAATCCTAGTGATTGGATCTATATGCGTATTCCGATAGGAAATGAAATAGTAAAATGATTTTTCGTCGAATGACTATTCATTTATTGTATTTTCAAATAGGGGGCAGGAAGGATCTATGGGAAAATGGTGGTTCAATTCAATGTTGTCTAACGAGGAGTTAGAACACAGGTGTGGGCTAGGTAAATCAATGGACAGTCTTGGTCGTCCTGTTGGAAATACCAGTGGAAGTGAAGATCCCATTCTAAATGATACGAATAAAAACAATCATAATCGTGGTTGGCGCGAAAGTAATAGTTGCAGTAATGTTGATCATTTTTTCGGTGTCAGGGACATTTGGAGTTTCATCTCTGATGACACTTTTTTAGTTAGGGATAGTAATGGTAACAGTTATTCCGTCTATTTTGATATTGAAAATCGGGTTTTTGAGATTGACAATGATAGTTCTTTTCTGAGTGAACTAGAAACTGCTTTTTCTAGTTATCTGAATAGCGGGTCTAAGAGTGACAATCGCTACTATGATCATTATATGTATGATACTACGTATAGTTGGAATAATCACATTAATAGTTGCATTGATAGTTATCTTCGTTCTGAAATCAGTATTGATAAGTACATTTCGAGTGGTAGCGACAATCCCATTTACAGTTATATTTATAGTTACATTTGTAGTGGTGAAAGTGTAAGTGATAGTGACAGGGGGAGTTCTAGTATAAGAACTGGCGGTAATGGCAGTGATTTCAATATAAGAGGAAGATCTAATGATTTCGATGGAAATAAAAAATACAGACATTTATGGGTTCAATGCGAAAATTGTTATGGATTAAATTATAAGAAATTTTTTAGGTCAAAAATGAATATTTGTGAACAATGTGGATATCATTTGAAAATGGGTAGTTCAGATAGAATCGAACTCTCGGTTGATTCGGGCACTTGGGATCCTATGGACGAAGACATGGTCTCTATTGACCCCATTGAATTTCACTCGGAGGAGGAACCTTATAGAGATCGTATCAATTCGTATCAAAGAAAGACAGGTTTAACTGAGGCTGTTCAAACAGGCATAGGTCAACTAAATGGGATTCCCATAGCCATTGGGGTTATGGATTTTCAGTTCATGGGGGGTAGTATGGGATCCGTAGTAGGCGAGAAAATCACCCGGTTGATCGAATATGCTGCTAATAGATCTCTACCTGTTATTATGGTGTGTGCTTCTGGAGGAGCACGCATGCAAGAAGGAAGTTTGAGTTTGATGCAAATGGCTAAAATATCTTCCGCTTTATATGATTATCAATTCAATAAAAAGTTATTCTATGTATCAATCCTTACATCTCCTACAACCGGCGGAGTAACGGCCAGTTTTGGTATGTTGGGAGATATTATTATTGCTGAACCCAATGCCTACATTGCATTTGCGGGGAAAAGAGTAATTGAACAAACATTGAATAAGACAGTACCTGACGGTTCACAAGCAGCTGAGTATTTATTCCATAAGGGCTTATTTGATCCAATCGTACCACGTAATCCTTTAAAAGGTGTTCTGAGTGAATTATTTCAGCTACACGGTTTCTTTCCCTTGAATCAAAATTCAAGTAGAGCGCTAGGCTCAGTTATTTGTAGCGAACTTTAGTTCATCGGAATCAAAGTCAAAATAAGAAGAGTGGAGTTTTCTTTGGTAACATAAGTTCTATAGGAAGTTTCGGATAATTACTTTTTTTGATGCAGATTTTTTATCCTACCCCTATTCATGATTAGTAATCAGGAACCCCCTATCAGGAGGAAAAGAGTGAATTCTTCCTTCCGCGGAATGGAATTGGGAAAAAAAATCAAAAGAATTTCATGTTCCCTTCTTTCATATTAATATATATCGTATTAATATATATAGAATAATTCAAATCTATAAGGGAAGTGTTGCATATTTTTATATCTCCCGAGGACCTACACTTTTGACTATGAATTCCTGTTGGATCGGATTCTAACAAATCCTTAGGAAACTCGTAAGAAACTCTTTATTAGAAGATAAGGGCGGTAGAACAAGAATAATAAAGCGGATTATCATCCATCTATTTCTTGTAGAAAGGTGAATAGATACACTTATTTAGCTCTACATTCCTTGCACTTATTATATACTTAATAATACTTATAATAGATATACTTATCATAAGATAAGATATCTTTATAACAGGTACAAATATTAAATCGAGGCACCCATTCTATGACAGATTTCAATTTACCCTCTATTTTTGTGCCTTTAGTGGGCTTAGTGTTTCCAGCAATTGCAATGGCTTCTTTATCTCTTCATGTTCAAAAAAACAAGATTGTTTAGACCCGATAGGACAAAATTTCATCAATTTATTTCAACACTTGGACTTGGATCATAATAGGGATATCCATTTAGTGGAATATGATACGACATGTGGCTCCCTCCGGGCACAAATAAAAAAGTGATTATACGTGTGCGGATACATTATATATGGATAAATGCATGTATATGGGGGGATAGCTGTTTTAAAATGGATCAGAGCGGATATCTGAAATAGAAAGTTAACGTATCTATATTATGTAGATATACATAGTGGTGGTATTATACGAAGGGGATGTTATTATTTTATATCTAACCAATTCGATGAATTACTCCTAATAGTTCGCGTCATAATAGTGCTAGTTGATGAGAGTTACTTCGGGAGCAAAATAAAAAAAGTAAAATCAAATTCATTTGGCTTATTCTCTTCTCTCAATTCCAATAGGATGCAACTGGATCTAGTATGAACTATCGATCAGAACGTATATGGATAGAACTTATAACGGGGTCTCGAAAAACAAGTAATTTCTGCTGGGCCTGTATCCTTTTTTTAGGTTCACTAGGATTCTTATTGGTTGGAACTTCCAGTTATCTTGGTAGGAATCTGATATCTTTATTCCCGTCTCAGCAAATCCCTTTTTTTCCCCAAGGAATCGTGATGTCTTTCTATGGGATCGCAGGTCTGTTCATTAGTTCCTATTTGTGGTGCACAATTTCGTGGAATGTAGGTAGCGGTTATGATCGATTCGATAGAAAAGAAGGAATAGTGTGTATTTTTCGTTGGGGATTTCCTGGAATAAATCGTCGCATCTTCCTTCGATTCCTTATGAGAGAGATTCAATCGATCAGAATGGAAGTTAAAGAGGGTCTTTATCCTCGACGTGTCCTTTATATGGAAATCAGAGGCCAGGGCGCCATTCCCTTGACCCGTACTGACGAAAATTTGACTCCACGAGAAATTGAACAAAAAGCTGCTGAATTGGCCTATTTCTTGCGCGTGCCAATTGAAGTATTTTGAAATGAAGGGAATGAATGCTTTCTCAGCATGAGGGAAGGGACCCAGGAACCCCCTTTTAAATATAACTGAAGCTTCTTCGGAACGTTCATTCGAGCAAAACATGTTAGATTCTATTTCCCCCGTTCCGTTGGTAATCCTTCTGTGGCCCATAGAATAAAGCAGGCGGACGTATACGGAACAACCATAATAAGAAGCAATTTTGATCGACCAAAACTCCTTTTTCTGCATATAGAACTCAATTCTACTAGTAACAAGTCTAATAAGTATGTATTCATCACACATATCAGAGCATTTCGGAATACATAATTTCTCTTTTTAGGGCCAATACTTTGGATTAATACATTAGATACAGATGTATCATATCTCGTTAATTATCTTTCTTTTGTCAATCGATGTTTCTTTTTTGATCCTTTCTTTAACTCCTGGATAACCAAACGTTTAGATCTCTCATAACTATCCAATTTCTCTCTCGTTTTGTCACCTATTTCGGATTTCATCATTAATATTTTTCAGAAATATCCCCTCAATTATTCCTGGGTCGTGGGTAGCCAGTGAAAATTTCGAAAAAATAATTGAGGGGAGTTCTTTCGTCTCGAAATCAAAATAATATTCATTATTTCAAGCGGTTCTTTTGGGCATTCATCGAAAGAACAAATGAAGATAGAATTGGTTCGAATTTGACCGACTGAGATATCTGGGAAAAGTATTTGATTATTTCTTCATTCGAAACGGGCCCTTATTCTATTTCTATTTCTATATTCTTTCTAGATCCAAGGACTAAACAATTCAAAAAAAAAAAAAGGAATAGATCCATAGGTTCCATACCTTGTTATAGAACTCATGCTTCATAGAAATATCGGATCAGATAGAGTCGGCGAATGAAGCGGGTTCATTAACAATTCACAGATGAAAAGTGTCAAAAAAGAAAGCATTGACTCCCCTCCCGTATCTTGCATCTATAGTCTTTTTGCCCTGGTGGATCTCTCTCTCATTTAATAAAAGTCTGGAACCTTGGGTTACTAATTGGTGGAATACCGGACAATCCGAAACTTTTTTGAATGATATTCAAGAAAAGAACGTTCTAGAAAGATTCATAGAATTAGAACAACTATTCCTGTTGGATGAAATGATAAAAGAGTACCCGGAGACACAGATACAAAAGCTTCGTATAGGAATCCACAAAGAGACGATGCAATTGGTCAAAATGCACAACGAAGATCATATCCATATCATTTTGGATTTCTCGACAAATATAATCTGTTTTGCTATTCTAAGTGGTTATTCTATTCTGGGTAATGAAGAACTTGTCATTCTGAATTCTTGGGTTCAGGAATTCCTCTATAACTTAAGCGACACAATAAAGGCTTTTTCTATTCTTTTATTAACTGATTTATGTATCGGATTCCACTCACCCCGGGGGTGGGAACTAATGATTGGTTCGGTCTACAAAGATTTTGGATTTGCTCATAACGATCAAATTATATCTGGTCTTGTTTCCACTTTTCCAGTCATTCTAGATACAATTTTGAAATATTGGATCTTCCATTATTTAAATCGTGTATCTCCTTCACTTGTAGTGATTTATCATTCAATGAATGAATAATGAATGAAGAACTCATTTGATCTGCTGATATCAATCAAATCGTGATGCTACTTCGTACATAAACAAACTGTTTTGAAGCTTACTCACTCTTTATACTTCTACCCGCCCAGGGGATTCCTACTATACTTCAGTACAATTATTCCAGTACAATGGCAGAATCATGGATAGGGAACTATGCTAGCTACCTACCTAATTTATTGTAGAAATTTCCGGGATCAATTATTGGACCATGCAAAATAGAAATACCTTTTCCTGGGTAAAGAAAGAGATGACTCGATTCATTTCCGTATTGATCATGATATATGTAATAACTCGGACATCTATTTCAAATGCATATCCTATTTTTGCGCAGCAGGGTTATGAAAATCCACGAGAAGCAACCGGGCGTATTGTATGTGCCAATTGCCATTTAGCTAATAAGCCCGTGGATATTGAGGTTCCACAAGCTGTGCTTCCTGATACTGTATTTGAAGCAGTTGTTAGAATCCCTTATGATATGCAACTGAAACAAGTTCTTGCTAATGGTAAAAAGGGGGCTTTGAATGTGGGGGCTGTCCTTATTTTACCCGAGGGATTCGAATTAGCTCCCCCCGATCGTATTTCTCCCGAGCTGAAAGAAAAGATGGGCAATCTGTCTTTTCAGAGCTATCGCCCCACTAAAAGAAATATTCTTGTAGTGGGTCCTGTTCCTGGTCAGAAATATAGTGAAATCGTCTTTCCCATTCTTTCTCCGGACCCTTCTACTAAGAAAGACGTTCACTTCTTAAAATATCCCATATACGTAGGCGGGAACAGGGGAAGGGGTCAGATTTATCCCGACGGGAGCAAGAGTAACAATACAGTCTATAATGCTACAGCAGCAGGTATAGTAAGCAGAATAGTACGTAAAGAAAAAGGGGGATATGAAATAAGCATAGCCGATGCATCGGATGGACACCAAGTGGTTGATATTATACCTCCAGGACCAGAACTTCTTGTTTCAGAGGGTGAATCCATCAAGCTTGATCAGCCATTAACGAGTAATCCCAATGTGGGTGGATTTGGTCAGGGAGATGCAGAAATAGTACTTCAAGATCCATTACGTGTCCAAGGTTTGTTGTTCTTCTTGGCATCTGTTATCCTAGCACAAATCTTTTTGGTTCTCAAAAAGAAACAGTTTGAGAAGGTTCAATTGTCCGAAATGAATTTCTAGATCCACGGATTCATCAAGTTGGTAAAAAGGGCCGAATTATTGTTGATCAATGCAATTATGTATGATCCAAAAAATATGGAAAGCCCCTTGTCTTGCTTTGTTTATACTGCTTTTCTGCGAGATGCCGGGAATTGCTTGTATCCCATTCCTAGTAATAGTATGTATATTGCGAAGAAGACTACTTGACCCCCCCCTTTTTTTTTTTCAATCCAAATTGGAGCGGTGTGACGCTTCTTATTGCCAGATTGTAAATGTCATGGAATGCATCAATAGTTTTTTCTATCTAATAGAATCGAATTCTAATAGACAATAGGCGGCATAACATTAAGTAGGAAGAGAATACGCGGCAAGGGATAAATGAAAGAATGATTCTGGGAGGGATTACTTGTCTTCCTAATTTTCGACACAAGAAAAGGAATTTTCTTGTGTCGAAATAATAATGATTCTTGATCTTGTTCGTCAAAGATTACTGTTTTCTTTTCCAGGTCTATCGGAACCTCTTTCTTTAGATTCATAAGAAGTGGCGGACAAACAAAAAGGGGGATGGCTTAGTAAACAAATAGAACTTCTTCAACGAACTTATAAAATTTCAAGTAAAAAAAAAAAAAGAAAATTTTAAGATGAGATAATAAATAAGGATTTTGATATGTGCAAAAATCCAAGATTTTCCCCTTTCAACCGGAACATTAAGAGTCTTTTTTTACTTGATGAAATTTTCTTTTTATAGAATAGAGTAGAGTAAGGTTCAATTAAATTAGTATAGAAATGGTTTGCAGGATGTCTCATCTGTAGAAATCCTGTGTCATCCAAAAAATCAATTGATTCCTTCTTTACTTCTTGTTTCGGAAGGGGCCCTCATACTATGGCGGAGCAGATACTATGAATCAATCAAGGGATTCCCTTTTTCAAAAACATCATCAGAAACAAAGCATCCTTTTATCATTTCTATGAATCTAATATTATGATTATGTTGACTGGATGAATTTCCAACTTTTTTTTATGTTATGGAATAGATCAAACAAAGCCTTACCCGAAGAGTAAGAACTCAATAGGACCTTACCC